TATAGCTTTTGTCATATTTTATCGTCTCATAAATATGAGTCATAAATATACAGAAAGAAAAGATACGGAGATATCCATTTCATGTTAAAACATATCTTTTATTCTTACATGGGTCCTCCCCTTTAGAAAGTTCTTTTTTAGAAAGATTACCCTTGTCTCTGTTTATGTCTCGGATTGGAACAAATCACTATAATTCGTCCGCGCCTACGGATCAGTCGACATTTTTCACAAATTTTACGAACAGAAGTCCTTATTTTCATATTTCTTATTCCTTACCTTAATTCTGAATCTACTCTTTTGAAGAAAATAAGTTTCTTGAATATTTTTTTTAACTTCGAATTGTGTCCCCATGAAAGGAATGTTTAAAAAAATCACTTAATCGTTCGAATCTTTGTTGCGAAGTCTATAAATTATACGTCCTCTGGTTGAATCATAACGACTTACTTCAATTTTTACTCTATCTCCTGGTAGTATCCGTATAAAACTGCGCCGTATCCTCCCTGAAGCATAACCTAGAATTAGATCTTCATTATCTAAGCGGACCCGGAACATACCGTTGGGAAGTGATTCAGTAATTAAACCTTCATGAATCAATTTTTGTTCTTTCATTCCAGGTAACCCCCTTGAAGTATCAACTAATGAAGGAAGAGGTATATAACTTACTTTTCCTCTCTATTTCACAAATGGGAAGTTAGAGATAAAATTAGGATACCAGAGGAGGAGGATCACCATATATAACACAAAATTTCTCCTCCAATTCTTTCTAGTCGAGCTTCTCGATCTGTCATTATACCTCGAGAAGTAGAAAGAATTACAATTCCCATTCCACCTAAAATCTTAGGAATTCGTTGATAGTTGGAATAAATTCGTAAACCGGGTCGGCTGATACACTTTAAAACGGTTCTATATATTCCTTTCCTAGTCTTTCTATGTAGCAGGGTTGAAACCAAGAAATATTTGTTATTTTCCTGATGTTTTCGAACATTTTCAATAAAACCTTCTCGTAGAAGTATTTTAACAATGTTTTCGGTGATATTAGTAGATGCTATTCGAACTGTTCCTTTTTTATTCATGTCAGCATTTCTTATAGAAGTTATTATATCGGCAATATTGTCCCTACCCATAACGAACTATAATTTTTTGTGCTTCCTAATTTTGATATAATCAACATGTAATTTTGATATAATCAACATGTTTCCTTTTTTCTTTTTTCTTTGTTTTTTTTTTTTTGAATTATTCAATTTTCAAAATTAAAAGTATATGCGTGAGACACAATCTATTAATTTGATCTATTTCAGATAGCTTACTATATCATAGTGTCATCTACTAGTATTTATAATACCTCGGGAGCTAATGAAACTATTTTAGTAAAATTCAACTGTCTCAATTCCCGAGCGATCGCACCAAAAACTCGAGTTCCTTTTGGATTTCCTTCTTGATCAATGACAACCGCTGCATTGTCATCATATCGTATTATCATACCGTTGTCACGTTTGAGTTCTTTACATGTACGTACAATTACAGCTCTAATGACTTCTGATCTTTCTAGAGGCATATTTGGCACTGCTTCTTTGATTACAGCAACAATAACGTCACCAATATGAGCATATCGGTGATTACCAGCTCCTATGATTCGAATACACATCAATTCTCGAGCTCCGCTGTTATCCGCTACATTCAAAAGGGTCTGAGGTTGAATCATATATTTTTTATTTGAATCTGTTATTTCAATGCAAAGTATGAAGGAAAAAAAGAAATATTGTCCGTCCAGAAAAAAATAAACCTGCGGTTGTTTTTTCATCCTCAATATCCCTTTTGTTTAGTTCTACATCCCTATCGTGAAATAACAAATTGAGTTCGTATAGGCATTTTGCACGCAGCTATTGAAATAGCTGCTCTGGCTATAGTTTCTGATACTCCGCCCATTTCATAAAGTATTCGACCCGGTTTAACAACAGATACCCAATATTCGGGGGATCCCTTTCCCGAACCCATACGTGTTTCCGTAGGTCTTACTGTAACAGGTTTGTCGGGAAATATACGTACCCATATTTTTCCACCACGACGCACATATCGTGTCATTGCTCTCCGCCCCGCTTCTATCTGTCTAGCTGTGATCCAAGCGGGTTCAAGCGCCTGAAGAGCGTATCCGCCGAAACAAATATGATTGCCTCGACAAGATATTCCCTTCATTCTTCCTCTATGTTGTTTACGAAATCTGGTTCTTTTGGGGTTATAGTTGATGGTTGTTTCTTAATTCCATCTCTATTGCAGAACCGGACATGAGAGTTTCTTCTCATCCAGCTCCTCGCGAATGAAACGATTCAATAATATTACAGATACACATATATACATGTATAATTATGATAATAATTATTATAAGTTAATATATTATAAGTTAATATAATTATTATTATTATAAGTTAATATTATAAGTTAATATAATTATTATTATTATAAGTTAATATAAGTAAAAGTAATAATATAAAAAATTAAATTAAATTATAAGTAATGAATGGCATTTATTGATATTTAATTTCTTACATATTTAATTTCTTACAAAGGAAGATGTATATACAAAATATACAGCTGGACGTGTATATTATTAGATATAGAAAATAAAAAAAAAATGCTTCTTTTTTTAGAATATAACATAACGTAGAATATAATGAATCCTTACCTTACCTCTATTGAATCGTGCCAAAAATTGTAATCCAATAAATAAAGGTTTCGCGGGCGAATATTTACTCTTTCATTCGTAGGGTCAGTCAATTCATGACACCTCTCAGAATAAATCAATTTTTTCTTGGTTCGTTCCGCCATCCCACCCAACGAATTATTAGGATTCGTTTTCAATAGAATCCTATGCAGTCACAGGTTTCGTCGTTCCCATAGCTTCTCCATTAATGGTTAGGCCTGAACTCTGCAATGGAGCTTCCGTCAAAATTCGTTTCCGAGTCAATCTCCTCAGTTTTTATTAACCCGAGGCTCTTTATTCTTTATTATTTTCTTTTTTTTTTATTATTTTATTTATTTATATTTCATTTATTTCATTTATATCATTTATATATTTATATATATATTTAATATTTATAATTTATATATATATTTATATATATTTATATATATATTTAATATTTATATATATATTTATATATATGTATATTTATATTATATATATGTATATTTATATCAGTATTGATTATATCAGTATTAATGCTTTATCACACTGCCTTTTATTTTATGAGTTGATTCATAGACCATACATATTGGAATCATATATCATTGATATTTTTGTTCTCTCTTTCTATCATCCTTCCATTTATCCACATCCCTTTATTTTTGCTTCACAGCCCATAATCAGATTTCTTTTTTATGGAAAAAATTTCAGTTGCTACAACTATATGATCGATCCACCCATATAGTGACTCTTTCTTGGGATCTTGACAATACGAAGCAATAAGTTGGTTATTAATTTATATGGTTACTAAGTTCATAGTAGGGGTTAGTCCATTTTTTTTTTTTTGAATCTCAACCCTAAACTCTAAAGAAAAAACTAACGAGTCACACACTAAGCATAGCAATTATACTAAATGGTCAATCGAATTTTTATTCAACCTTATAGAATTAGAATTGTTGATTTTTGTTTGATTTAACAGAAAAAGAATGAAAGAGTTTGTAATTTTTTGTTTTATCACTAGCACTAGACAGAATGGCAAGACAAATGAGGGTCTATTATTTCTCGTTTACAAATATCCAAACTCGTTTACAAATATCCAAATTTTGATACCTAATACTCCATAAATAGTTCGAATTGTATAGGAACAATGATCAATTTTAGCGCGAATTGTTTGTAGGGGAACCCTACCTTCTCTGATCCATTCGACACGTGCAATTTCTTTTCCGTCGATACGTCCTGCGATTTGTACTTGAATTCCTTTTGTATCTGTTTGTTCAGTTAATTCAATAGCTTTTTTCATTGACTTTCGAAATGAAACTCTATTTTTTAACTGTAAAGCTATATATTCTGCAAGAATATTTGGTTGTCCATAAGGTTTTTCAATTCTTGTGATAGCAATGTTGAGTCTCCGGTTCACAGAATGAAGTTCCTTTTGTACATTCATCTGTAATTCTTCTATTCCTCGTGTTTGGCCCTCTATTAATAAATTTGGGAATCCAATATGGATTATGACCTGGATCAAATCGATTCTTTTTTGAATTCCTATACGTGCGATTCCTTCGAAACCCGAGGATATTCTCCTATTTTTTTGTACATAGTTCTTGATACAATTCCGTATTTTTTCATCTTCCTGTAAACCCACGGAATAATTTTTTGTTTGTGCGAACCAAAAGGAACGATGACTTTGGGTTGTACCAAGTCTGAAACCAAGTGGATTTATTTTTTGTCCCATATTTTTCTATTATGTTTTCTTTCCATTCATATTTTTAAAATGATTTAGATTTTTCCTTTAATACAATTGTTATATGACAAGTGGGTTTTTTTATCGGATAACTACGTCCCCGAGCCCGAGCTCTTAACTTTTTCACAATAGCACTCCTATTGACTTCGGCTTTACTAATGAATGAATCAGCTTCGTTCAAACCCATATTATGATTAGCGTTTGCTGCTGCAGAATAAACCAATTGTAAAATTGGATAAGATGCTCGATAAGGCATGAGTTCCAGTATCATAAGTGTTTCCTCATAGGAACGTCCGCGAATCTGATCAATTACTCTTTGCGCTTTTAAAACAGACATACATATATGTTGAGCTAAAACTTTTATTTCTCTATTTTCTTCTCTACCTGAACTCCAGTTCTTTATCATAAGGTCATCCCCCACCAATGAAATGAATAAAAGAATAAGTAAGTAATTTTACACATAAGTTTTTTTTTTTTTATTTATATTTTATTTATATTAATAATTTTTCTATTAATATTTAATATTCAAAAATATTATTAAAATTTAAATAATTTAACGACGAGATTTATTGTCGTTTC